GAAAAACAAGATATTGAATCAAAAAGAAACTTTGGGATTGCTGAATCACAGACAACAAAATTAAATAAATATATACAGCAACGGAGCCGTCATAGTATTTTGGAAATCCTCTCAAAGGAAGGATGGCTTTTTGATCATTTACCTACATTTACCTATCTGCCCCAAGTCTGATAGATTTTCTTTCTTCAAGGGTAAGGGTCAATTTTATTGTAGAGCCGTATGCAATGCACAAATTATGCCTGTACGGTTGTTCAATTCTATCTTTTTTTATTATTCTTATTTTTCTTTTCTCTTCGCTTCATCATGCGAGATAAAGAAACCTTTTATTATGATCATCAGGGTAATGATCCATCAACCTGCTAGTGGTTTTTATGAGACACAAGTGGGAGAATTTATCTTGGAAGCGGAAGAACTGCTGAAACTGCGTGAAACCATCACAAGGGTTTATGTACAAAGAACGGGTAAACCATTATGGGTTGTATCCGAAGACATGGAAAGAGATGTTTTTATGTCAGCAACAGAAGCACAAGCTTATGGAATTATTGATCTTGTAGCAGTTGAATGAAAATAATGTAACATACATGGATTTCACGCAAATCCATGCATGAAATTTAATCTCCGAGGTTCTTAATTCTTTTAAATATAAGTAATTCATAATCAAATCATCCGGTTAGGATTAATCTAAACCAGCCCATTCATTATGTATATGATTCAACATGCCAACGATTAAACAACTTATTAGAAATACAAGACAGCCCATAAAAAATGTCACCAAATCCCCTGCGCTTCGGGGATGCCCTCAGCGCCGAGGAACATGTACTAGGGTGTATGTGCGACTCGTTTAGATCGTGAGCTGGCACAAAAAAAGAAAACTGCTTTTACAGTATCAAGGATCAGTACCGCTGAATAGGATAGAATGGAAGAAGGAATTTCATCCACTATATAAAAAATAAAATATAAAAAAATCTATCATATCTCTTCATTGTGTATGAAATTTATGGTTTTCGTTGGTGCAAATCCAATCACCTCAATTCTCCATTGATAGCAAACGGTTATCCATTAAGCGGAAGAAATCTTATTTTAAAAACAAAAAGATTAGGTCCCCACTTTGGCAAGAACGGACTAACAGGGTCAGCTACCCAGCTAACTTTCATAATTAAATACCGTTACTGTATAGGTAGATCTCATTGTGAAAGACCTATTACTTTACTGGATAATTCATGGGTAGAGCTAAAGAGTGGGAACTATACAAGTTCCCAATAACATAAAGTAAAGGCTCCGGTGTATAGAAAAGACCTCACCGTTTAAGAAGTAACCATAAAAACGATGGAACCCACTTTTATTTTTTTATTTACTCTATTTTTAGACACCTAACAGAAGACAATTTCGTATTTCGCAGTGAAATATCTAAAAAAATCGTGGTCGGGGAGGTTATAGTAGCCAAAGCCATTGGAATTTTAATTTTATACATTGGAAAAATCCGTTTTGTTATTAAAAGACTAGGAAAGGGGAAAAGAATAACTGAAAGAACGGAAATCAATTAGTTATTCATCAAAGGTTCATTTATTCAATGACTAGAATTAAACGGGGATATGTAGCTCGGAGACGTAGAACAAAAATTCGTTTATTTGCATCAAGCTTTCGAGGAGCTCATTCAAGACTTACTCGAACTATTACTCAACAGAAAATAAGAGCTTTGGTTTCGGCTCATCGGGATAGGGATAGGCAAAAGCGAAATTTTCGTCGTTTGTGGATCACTCGAATAAACGCAGTAATTCGCGAAAATAGAGTAACTTATAGTTATAGTAGATTAATACACGATCTATATAATAAACAGTTGCTTCTTAATCGTAAAATACTTGCACAAATAGCTATATTCAATAGGAATTCTCTTTACATGATTTCCAATGAGATCATAAACGAAGTAGAATCCACCGGAATAATTTAAACGGAGTTCCCCGGAGAATGAACTCCGGGAGGATAGAATAAAAATTACTATGAGTAAATATTTTAAAATATTCAAAATGAATAAACACGTTCAATAAAAAAGTTTATTCTTTTCCGATTTAGTATTTATATTACGACACGATAATTCAATCTAGATTCTCGGATCTTTCGAGCAAAAAAAATACCAATCCGAACTCAAAGGAGGGTTGGAATTATAATTTTAGTGAAGAAAGAGTAAGGCGGCTAGTTATTACTAGTTCTAAGACCAGTAGTTCTGGGGGCCGACTCGGTTCTTTCAAATTGTTTCTCATTATTGAGAAAGGGTAACAAAGATAAAATACGAGCTTGTTTTATGGCAGTAGTAATTAATCGTTGTTGTTTCAAGGTCAATCTATTCACCCGTCTAGATAATATTTTTCCTTGTTCACTAATAAACCGACTAATTAAACTCATGTTTCTATAATCAATTCGATCCCCCGATTCAATCGGGGGCAAACGCTTACGAAAAGTTCTCTTGGATTTAAGAAAAGGTCGCTTGGATTTATCCATGGTTTGTTTGTTTATTCCTTATCCAGAAAATCCTATTTTGGTTAAAATGAATTAGAATTCAGAAATAGGATTTTTTTTATATATGTTATAGTTATATATAATGTTATTTTTTCTATTTCCTTGAAAGGAGGTACTCTATTTTTTTATCTCCCCATGAATGGTATGTTTGGAACAATAGCGACAGAATTTTCTCAATTCTAATCGATTAGGCGTATTCTGTCGGTTCTTTTGAGTAATATATCTGGAAATGCCCATCGATCTCTTACTCTTATTAGCACCGTTTCGGACACAAGCGGTACATTCCAAAATTACCCTTAGTCGGACATCTTTACCCTTGGCCATGAACCTCCTTTTAATTTTTGATTTACTCAACTCTTCTATTTTCAATTTGAAACGAAGAAGAAAGGCAGGAAAAAATATAAGTTACTCACTTCAAATCTAAAAGATCAATAATCAATAAAGTAATGAAAATCGTAGAAAATGTAAATAATACAATGATTTCTAAACTCTATTTACAAATTGAAATACAGTTGTAAAATACTCTTGCCTTAGACCCACATTTCTATTCTACCCCATTCCGATATTCATGTAATTCAAACTTGAATCTGAGTCTCACAGACATTGAATCCGTTTTGATTCTTTCTCTTTCCTCCCTTATTCTAAATTCTAAAAAGGGAAAAAAGAGAAAAGAGGGGGGGATTAGTCACAAATATTTGATTGTATCTTTAATCTTTTTAATTCCTTTCCATGTCAATAACTAGAATGAAAAAAGGGGAATGTCAACGCATCCGGAAAAAAACGATTAATCTCTATCAATAAACCCGCTAAAGCTCCAAACCATAACGTGCTTAGAACTGGTGCCACGGAGAGATATGTTTTTAGATCTCGCATTCAAAACCCTCCTTCTTTTATTGTAATACATAAAAATAATGCATATATGATCAGATATGTAGTTAAGGACCTCTTCTAGTTGTACACAGAATCCCTAATTGAATTATACAATAATCTATTAAATAAATCATATTTTTCTTTTATTAAAACAGAAAAAATAACCGCTACTTACCGAGTATTTCCTAAATAATTTATATATTATACTTTTACGGTGGGTTCTGTATTTCATATGTATACAAGTCTTTTACTATTATTTATATTATTTATATGTTAAATGAAACCAAAAAGACGAAATGGGCATAAATTTTATGTATATCTGTGGAGAAAATAACAATGTGGAAAACAAGACAGGAATTCTCTACAATGACACTGTAGAGAAATTGAAGGGATGTAGCGCAGCTTGGTAGCGCGTTTGTTTTGGGTACAAAATGTCACGGGTTCAAATCCTGTCATCCCTACTTATTACTGTTCAAAAGACAAAAAATACAAAAGAGCAGTAACGAGGGATCCGTTGAGATCGATTCAAAACAAAAGAGAATCCTTTTCTTTAGGGTCTTATCTAGAAAGCGCTCTTAGTTCAGTTCGGTAGAACGTGGGTCTCCAAAACCCGATGTCGTAGGTTCAAATCCTACAGAGCGTGATTTTTTTCTTTCTTAGATCGTGAAATAAATTCAGTAACTTGTACAGCAATCGGAATTTGACCTCCTGTAAACGAGGAGGTCAATTCAAAAAGGAGATGTTAATTAATCAAAGGTCCAACTGATCACCCCGCCTGTATTGTAAATATGCAGTTACGAATAATCCAGCCAAAGTAATAGGAATTAGGCCTAACACGATTCCAAATAGAGAAACTTCAATCATTTCATTTTGTTTGAAAGGAGAAAAAAATAGGTAATATCTATACCTAAATATTAATCCGAATTGGCACGAATCTCAATGACCAAGAATGGACAATTGGCGCGTTAAGTAACTAATGATTGATTTCATTTCTTTTTATGGATTTTGTTTTTCAAATATTAATTTTAAATAAGTCGTATTTTGCTCAGACCAATCAATAGAGCTGACGTTATAGTTAAAGCCGCTAGTAGAAAACCGAAATAACTGGTTATAGTAAGCATGAAGGAGCTAAATGAATTTTTTTATGCATATAGTTCTAAAGCACTTACCTAAGTTTCTATTTTTTCAAAATAGTAGGATAGGCCAAAATACCAATGGAAAGAATAATTTTCAATTGAAATGAAAGTTTTAGATTCATCTATCATTATAGACGGCACTAACAAAGAAAAAGTAACAGGCATATAAAGCGAATCTGTAACATCTATTCATCCCACGATTTCAATCAACCAATTCTATTTTTTGAAGAACTCCTGGGTAAACTAATAATAGGAACTGGGTCGTGTAACTTCATTCAAAAAAGAAACTCTTTTTTCATTATTCAATAATTTTTTTTATCATTTCTTCTATTTTTGATATTTGATAAAAGAGTAACTTATCAAGCTTTTTACTTTACCTTAATTTTAACTCATTACATTAAGTATATAATTAGAGGCTCATTCACATAATCGAGTCAATGAGAAGAAAAAAGTGATCACACGATCACTTAAAAGCCTTTG